AAAAAATAAATAAAAAAATTAATACATAGGATACATACACTAAAAGATAAGAAGAAATTCGACCACCCCCTACATATTTGATAACCTCTCCTACGAAAAAACTCGCAATACCGACTCCATTCGTAATTCCATCAATTACTCGTCTATCAAAAAAATGAGTTAGTTCAGCTAATCCTCTTATACCTTTAGTAAAGGATATTACATAAAAAAAATCTATGTAACCACGATTATACGACCAATTATATATCACATTTATTATTTTACCCCCCAAAATTTTAATTTTATTAGGAACACTTCTAACAAATGAATTAAATAAATTTAAATTTTGTAAAGATGAATAAACAGGCTTATATAAAAAAGACGATATAAGAATTCCGAAATAAGCTATACTAACGGAAAAGGTTGCATTTGTGATAAATTCATACCAATCCACAGAATGGTTTCTATTTTTATGTAAAAGGTTTATAGACGAACTTAAGAATTTGGATAGTATATCCAAATCCATTCCTTCCTGATTGAATAACGGAATTCCTACGGCCCCAACGAACAACGTAAATAAAACTAATACAAGCATCGGAAATAACATAGTATTGTCCGACTCGTGGGGATATGAGAAAGTGTTTTTAGTGCCAAAACGAGCAATACTAATAAACGGATGTACCATACTTCTTACATTTTCATTACTATCAATCCGATACGTGTTTAAAAAATAAGTTTTTTCATTTTTTTTCGTAGTTAAAAAATCTAATAAACGAAAGCTTGTTTTAATAATTTTTTTTCCTTCTTTACCCCAGAGAGACATTGAATAGAACGAGCTATTTTTTTTGCCGCTGTAATTTTGAAAATAAACATTTAAATGTCCTTCAAAAGTAAGTAAATAGATACGAAACATATAAAATGCAGTTAATCCTGCCGTGGAACAAGCTATTATTGCAAAAATCGGTGAATACAACCAACTATCATTAAGAATTTCATCTTTGGACCAAAAACAAGCAAGAGGTGGAATACCACAAAGAGAAAGTGTACCTAATAAAAAAGCGGTTTTTGTAATTGGTACATGTTTTCTTAAACCGCCCATAAGAACCATATTCTGACTTTTATCTGGAGAATATCCAACAATAGTTTCCATCGAATGAATAATTGATCCAGATCCTAAGAACAACAATGCTTTCGAATAGGCATGAGTAATCAAATGAAATAAAGCAACTCGATAAGACCCCATACCTAGAGCTAACATCATATAACCCAATTGAGACATTGTAGAATAAGCTAAGCTTTTCTTAATATCTTTTTGAGCAAGAGCTAAAGTGGCTCCTAAAAGTAATGTTATTATACCTGTCAAAGCTATTAGATTTATTATGTAAGGTATAACTATGAAAAGAGGAAGAAGCCGAGCTACAAGAAAAATTCCTGCTGCTACCATAGTAGCGGCATGTATAAGAGCCGAAATGGGGGTAGGCCCTTCCATGGCATCAGGTAACCATACATGAAGGGGAAATTGGGCGGATTTTGCAACTGCGCCGGCAAATAATAGGAAGGCGCATAAGGTAACAAATAAAAAATTAACCTCATTATTATAAACCAAGTTATTAAATATCTCAAACAAATCCCGAAATTCAAAACTACCCGTTATCCAATAAAAACCCAAAATTCCTAATAATAAACCAAAATCCCCGACACGATTAGTTACAAACGCTTTTTGACAAGCATTCGCCGCACTAGGTCGTGTGAACCAAAAACCTATTAATAGATAAGAACACATTCCAACCAATTCCCAAAAAATATAAATTTGTATCAAATTAGAACTAGTAACTAATCCCAACATTGAAGTATTGGAAAAACTCATATAAGCAAAAAATCTCAAATATCCCTGATCATGAGACATATAATTATCACTATAAATAAGAACCATCATTCCAACAGTAGTGATTAATATTGACATAATAGAAGTAAGTGGATCAACCAAGCAGCCAAATTCTAAATAAAAATCATTATTGATGGTCCAAGACCATACATATTGATATACGGAATTGTTATTTATTTCCTGAATAGAAAAGTGGGCTGAAAAAATCATAACTATACTTAACAATAAAACACTCGGAAAAGCCCACATACGTCGAAGATTTTTTGTTGCCGTTGGAAAAAGTAGAAGTCCTGCTCCAATTAACATTGGAACTGGAAGTGGAATGAAAGGTATAATCCATGAATATTGATATGTATATTCCATAAAAAAAAAATAAAATATTTTTCTTAATTAATTATTTCTGATTCACCGGTTCTTATTTGTTTTCTGTTGAAAGGGGTCAGTTAATAAAAAAAAAATTAAGATATATAAAATAAAACTTAAATAAAATTTGCATTCTAATTATTACGTATTACAATAATTTATTTATATCTTTTATATCTATAGAGCGAGGATAAATAATTACACCAAAAACAGTGTTTGGTATGAATCATAAAGCGCATAACTTGACCCATAAAAACTATTTATTGTAATTGTAATTCGGTTATTCAGAATCATTAAACAATTTGTTTTGTAACTAATTGATTGTCTTCCATTACAATAAAAGCTATTTGTAGGAAATGCTATGATATCCAACACTTTATTTTATGTAAAATAAAAAAAAAGGGCAAATAAAATGCCTTTAATAATAAAAAATTATATATTTTGTATCCTTTAACAGATTAACTACTAGTCCCACTCGAATTTGAGAATTAAAGTTGGGTGTACTCTTTCTTCGAGTTTGACCAATTAAATTAATTAAAATTAATATAATAGAAAATTATTAAAGTTTTTTAATTAAGCGATAGAGGGGTTGGGTTATTAAACTTTTGATGTATTTTATTACATGTATAAATGTAACACGACGAAAATAGAAAGAAAACTAAACGCACAATCTTTTCTTTTTTGTTTGTATTGTATTTTATCAACTTCAATCAATTCTATTCTATTTGGCATAGGGGATTGTTGTTAGTAATATTTTATGCGATTTTTACACACCCCCCTTTATTTATGAAGGGAGTATAATTTAGAGAATAAATAGATAGAGAACAGTAAAGAAAAATTTATTTTGAACAATAGATGTCTTTCACATCCAACCGAAGAACCTATTATAATTTTTTAATGGCAGTTCCAAAAAAACGCACCTCTATTTCAAAAAAACGGATTCGTAAAAATATTTGGAAAAGGAAGGGATATCGGGCAGCATTGAAAGCTTTTTCGTTAGCGAAATCTCTTTCTACCGGGAGTTCTAAAAGTTTTTTTTGTGTAACAAATAAATAATAGTAATCAAACAATACAATAAAAAATCTGAATCGGTCTAATTAGAAAAGTAATCTAATTTTGTTTCTAATTTTTTTATAAGATTTATAAGTTATAAGAATTTTAATTAACATCATAATAGTAAAATAATATAAATTTATATTTATATAAAATAATAAATAATTAGTTTCATAATGTTTTAATTTAGAAGGCGTCTTTTTTCTTTCATTTCTGATATAGATAAGAATTCTGTTGTCTACTTAATTCGAAAAATTAATGGTACTTTTTTGTTTGAAAAAAGGATAAATGCAAGCACAAGGGTTCACCTTTCGTTTTAGTATATTTTATAATTTTCAGGATGGGGATTCTCACTTTCCCCATCGACTTGACTCAATAATAAAAATAAATTTATTTTTTATTATATTTATATATTATAATTATATATTAATATTATAATTATATATTAAAAGAAGGGTTCGTTGAAACTAATTGATTTAGTTTTAAATATGTTTTATAATCTTCTAAATCATTATTTTTCTAAATTATTATCACTATATAAACTCTTTAACCCAATTTTATTAATTTTATTAATAAAATCCCCTTTTACATTTTTAGGTAGTTATATGACGAATGTGCCAATTTTGAGTGATCTGTTTTAGATCCTATGGTTCGATTGGAAGATCGATCAAAATATAATATATATCAAAGATATAATATATATTAATTTAAAAATTTATAAAGTATTTTTTGAAGTACGGTACAATTTCGATAGAAATATAAAATATTGTTATATAATTGATACACCCATACTAATACCTAACTTAATCGGGTTGCTAAATCTTAACACAAATTCTCTACACAACGAAAAACCCTAAAAATTCATATAAAACTAACTATGCAAATATTTACAAAAACCCCTTGAGTGTATCGCTGAAATTGTGTTATATAAAAATTATATTTTATCGATAAAATTATTTTTTTATTTTATATTAATAAATGATAAAATAAATGAATCATTAAAAAATGCAAACGAGACAGAACATTGTTTTTAGTTCTATCTATGGATTGAAGTCAAAATAATCTAGTTCCAACCGTAACATTTTTGTTTTAGGAAAACATAAAGTAATAACTTACGAAAAACTACATTTTTAGTTCAGTTAAATAAAATTGACATTCTAAAAAAAAAAAAAAAGATAATAAATATTATTAACGAAAACGTTTAAATCCCTAATTCTTAAACAAGTTTTTATTCATCAATTTAATGGTTTCCTAAAAAATATTGCATTTAATTAACTCCTTCAATCTCGACGATTGAATAAAAATAGGTTATTATGATTTCGAATAAGCCGCTATGGTGAAATAGGTAGACACGCTGCTCTTAGGAAGCAGTGCTAGAGCATCTCGGTTCGAGTCCGAGTGGCGGCATGGCATCTTCTAAAAGAGTAAGCCCTATAATGAATTCAATTCCCGATTTCAATTCCTATAATTGCGGGACCCCCTTTTAATAATTTTTATGATATTTTCAACTTTAGAGCATATATTAACTCATATATCCTTTTCTATCGTTTCAATTGTAATTACAATTCATTTGATAACTTTATTAGTCGATGAAATCGTAGGACTATATGATTCGTCAGAAAAGGGTATGATAGTTACTTTTTTCTGCATAACAGGATTATTAGTTACTCGTTGGGTGTATTTGGGGCATTTACCATTAAGCGATTTATATGAATCATTA